AATAAGATGGCTGAGGTTAGGCGTTAGATTGTAAATCTAAACACAAGTTATTAACTTTCTTATTAGGTTCCATAGTAAAATTTATAATATTAGATTGCAAATCTAAAGATGTGTTTAATCACTGGAACTTAGGATTTAAAAGAATTTCTTTTTTTTTAGGCTTTGAAGGCCTTTAGTTTAAACATAACTTAAAATCCTTATATTAAAAATGGAATAGGAGATAAGATGCCAAATAAATTGAGGAATGAAGAAGCAATTAAAATTCAAGAATAGGATAAAGAAGGGTATGATTTGATATTTGAGGATAGCGAAGAAAAAGATAGTAAGATTATGGGAATAAAAAGCCGTAAGTAAAAATAGAGAGTAATTAACCTTGAGAATAGAAGAATAAGGAGAATAAAGATTATTATTTTTGATGAAAACAGTTGAATTATAATCCACTTAGGGACAAATCCTAAGAAGGGAGGCAATCCTCCTAGGGATAAAAGGTTTATAGGAATGAGAAGGGTAAAAATTGTTCTTTTATTGTTTTGATTCAAAATATTTGAGACAGAGTAGGTCTGAGTAGAGTATAATAAAATAATTACTGATCCTGAAGTGAAGGAATAGAATAGGAAGTAAATTAATCATATAGTATCGTTAATAGAAATAGCAATTAGTATTCAAGATATATGATTAATTGAGGAGAAAGCTATAAGTTTACGAAGTTTTATTACATTTAGGCCACCTAAAGCTCCAATTAAGGAAGAAAGTAGGGCTATAAAAGTAATTATGAACGTTAATGCTGGAGTAAAAGTCAAATAAGAAATTAGAAATATAGGGGCAATTTTTTGAATTGTAAGTAGAATAAAGGCTTGAGGTCAAGATAGTCCTTCAATGACCTGAGGGAATCAGAAGTGTAGGGGAGCAGCACCAAGTTTAATTATTAGTGAAATTAAAATTAAGCTATATGCAAAATTTGGAATATACATATATATAGACCTTGATATAATAAGAAATGTAGAGGCAAGAGCTTGAACTAGAAAGTACTTGATAGCTCTTTCGGAAAGAAAAGGACACAGTTTGGTTGTAATTAAAGGAATAAAAGAGAGTAAATTTAGCTCTAGACCTAATCAAGCTCCAAATCAAGAGGTAGAGGAGATTGATAGAAAGGTCCCTGTTAGTAATGTAGAGAAAAATAATAAATAAGAGATTGGAAAGGTCATTAAAAAGAGAAAGATTGGACTTTCATTTACGGGGTATGAGCCCATTAGCTTAATTTAGCTTATCTTTAAATTTATTCGTTGGTGTACAGAGCACATAAAGTTTTGATCTTTAAAGAGATGGTGTAAATCCGTTACGTATAATATAGGTAGAAATACTACATTATTAGCTCTATCAAAGCTATCCTTTTAAATCAGGCACTATATTATAAATAATATGTAATTGTTGAGTTGAATGTAATTTAAGTTAAAATAAAGTAGTTTAAAAAGAAGACTTAAATTAAGATATAGAATCAGTAGATTGAGGATGTCAATTATGCGGGTATTATTAGAATTAAGGAATAACTAAGTGTAGTTTAATACGAAATATATATATATATATATATATACATATATATGCATATATTATAAAATATTTATTACTAGTATAATTAACAAGTGAATTTTTATATACAATTAACTATTTATAATTTCATTTAACCCCTTATACTAGTAAGTAATTGGAGGGTACTATAATTTATACCTCTGGAGAAAGTAAATAAATTATAGTACCCTCCAATTACTTGTTAGGCTAATTGTTTTTATAAATCTAGGCCGGGAGGCATTCTTTTTCATGTAAATTTAAATTTATATAAGTGCGTGCTTTATAAATTATGAGGAATACACAGAATTAGTCTATAACTATTATGTAATCTAGCGGGACCATATATTAATTTTCTTTTTTATTGATTTATAGTGAAATTATATAATTTTTTTGGGATCTATATTATTTTTCTTTATCTATGATTATTGCTATATATTTTTTTTTCTTATATTATTACTGGTATCTATTCATATAAATACATATATAAATAATATAAGTTAAAATGGTATATATACAGATTAGATTATATAAGTTATTGTCGTGTATTCTTTTTTAATTTTTAGATGACTTTATCTGAATTAAAGTGTGTTAAAAGTTTAGGAGTGAATAAAGTTTGATTATTTCTTTATTTCTTGTGATTAATATTGAAGTTGTATGAAAGTTAAAGCGAGGAGCTAATAAAAATTTAAGATTATTATTATCATTTAGAATATAGTTATACTATAAGCAGATAATCTCAGCATATAATGTTAGACAATTTAATAATTTAAGATCTAGCAATAGGTTAAAGCTTGATCAATATTGTGCCAGCAGTCGCGGTTATACTTTAAAGTTAAATAAGAAATATTGGGCTATTGTTAAGCGAGAATTAAGTCTTTTAATTGTCAAAAATCTGGAAGAATAAAAAAGTGAAATTGGATTTTCTTTTTATAGAATTATGAGCAATGATCAATAAAAGCTGAAGCAATAAAATGCTGGATTTAAACTAGGATTAGATACCCTACTATACCAGAGAGTAATTAATAAAAGCCTAAGTAGTAATAGTTATGTCCTAAAAATTTGAAGAATTTGGCGGTGATTTAGTCTAGTCAGAGGAACCTGTTTTTGAATCGATAAACCACGAATAATCTTGCTCAATTTTGTAAAGTATGTATACCATCATTATTAGGTAATTTTTATAGAATAAATTACTGAATTTGCTAATAATGTTAAATATATTAGATCAAGGTGCAGCTTATAGTTGAGTTAAAATGGGTTACAATAAGTTTTATTTATCACGGAGATATAGTTTAAACACTAGTTATGAAGGAGGATTTGATTGTAAGATAAGTTTAACACGCTTGTTAGATATAAGCTCTAAATCATGTACATATCGCCCGTCGCTTTCATTTTAAGATGAGATAAGTCGTAACAAAGTAGACTTACTGGAAAGTGAGTCTGGATAGGATACAAAGTAGAGCTAGATCTAGTTTAGCGTCTCACTTACGTTGAGAAGAGTTATTGTGCAATTCAGTATGCTTTGAATTTTAACATATCGTTATTCTATAATATAATTAAGTTTTTAAAAATTAATATAAGAAATATAAAAGTATTTATTAATGAAATTTTAGAAAGACTATAGCTAATAAGTACTGAATAGGAAGTAGTATAATATAATTTAAAATTTATAAGTAAATGTCGATTATTGTACCTTGTGTATCAGGGATAATCAAATTATTACAAACATGTTTGTATTTCTCGAACTAAGGATAGCTAATATTTTAAACTAGTTTTTGTAATATAAAAATTTGTAATTTAATATTAAAGATGAAATGTCATACGAGCCTTATATTATCTAGTTCTCTAAGAATAAAATATAATTTGACTATCAGATTTAATTAATCTAATAGTAAAGGGTAGGAGGGATTAGCTTCTTATCACTAAAAATATTAAATAATAGAGATGAAATAGAATGTAACTTTTCTAGGCTTAAAAGTAGCCATGGTGATAAAGTGTTTTAATTTAGGTTTACAATTAAATTAATTTATCGAATCTTTATAAAGTATTAGGGTATTAATCAAAATAGGAAAAATTAAGAAACAATGATTATATTAGTAAAGCATAATTTATAAAAGGGTAAGAAATAAAATAAGAATAAAAAATTATAAAAGATATTTGAAATAAAAAAGGAATTCGGCAAAAAATTGTTCTTGCCTGTTTATCAAAAACATGGCTATTATGGGGTTATTTATAGTCTAGCCTGCTCACTGATAGAAATTATTAAATAGCCGCGGTATCTTGACCGTGCAAAGGTAGCATAATCATTAGTTTTTTAATTGAAAACTTGTATGAATGGTTGGACAAAGAACAAACTGTCTCTTTTGTTTTTATTGAATTTAACTTTTAAGTGAAAAGGCTTAAATATTCTAGAGGGACGATAAGACCCTATAAAGCTTTATAAATTTAAAAATCTTATATATTTTTATATAAAAATAATTTTTGAGGAGTTTATTTGGTTGGGGCGACAGTGGTATAAGTAATGTAACTGCTATAGTGTTTAACAAAAATATTTGTTTAGTGTAAGTAATTGATCCTTTATAAGGATTTTAAGATCAAGTTACTTTAGGGATAACAGCGTTATTTTTTCTGAGAGTTCTTATCAAAGAAAAAGTTTGCGACCTCGATGTTGAATTAAAATGTCTTTATAGTGCAGCAGCTATAAAAGAAGGTCTGTTCGACCTTTAATATTTTACATGATTTGAGTTCAGACCGGCGGGAGCCAGGTCGGTTTCTATCTTCTAGAGATAGTGAGAGTATCTTAGTACGAAAGGATTGGGTAGTCAAAAATTTTTTTTAAAATGAAGTGCTATTTTGTCAGATAATATGTACTAGATTTAGGATCTAGCTAAATAGAATTAAATTCTATAAATAGTAAAATAGTTAAATCTAATTGTTTTATGTTAATGGTGGAGATTGCAAATTATCTTGTTTTAATTATTTGTGTGTTAATTGGAGTGGCTTTTGTTACCTTGTTAGAGCGTAAAATCTTAGGATATATTCAAATCCGTAAGGGTCCTAATAAAGTAGGATATATAGGATTATTACAGCCTTTTTCCGATGCAGTAAAGTTATTTACCAAAGAGCAAACAATACCTATCATGTCTAATTTTATTATTTATTATCTATGTCCAGTATTCAGATTGTTTTTATCTTTATTAGCATGAAGAGTTATGCCTTATGATGTAGGATTATTAAGATTTAATATAAGAATCTTATTCTTCTTTTGTTGTTTAGGAATAGGAGTATATAGAGTAATAGTGGCTGGCTGGGCGTCTAATTGTAAATATTCGTTGCTCGGGAGACTTCGGAGGGTAGCTCAAACTATTTCTTATGAGGTAAGATTGGCTTTAATTTTATTGTCTTATATTATATTATTGGGGGGGTTTAGATTAGAGTTATTTGTTAAATATCAGAGCCATGTGTGATTTATATTTATATCTTTTCCATTAAGGTTCATTTGATTTGCTTCTTGTTTAGCAGAAACCAATCGAACTCCTTTTGATTTTGCAGAGGGAGAGTCAGAGTTAGTGTCTGGTTTTAACACCGAATATAGAAGGGGAGGATTTGCTTTAATTTTTATAGCTGAATATTCAAGAATTCTTTTCATAAGGGTACTGTTTGTTATTGTCTTTTTAGGAAGAAGGCCTTCTAGGGTTATGTTTTATCTTAAGTCGATATTATTAGCTTTTATTTTTGTTTGAGTACGGGGAACATTACCTCGGCTTCGTTATGATAAGCTTATATACTTGGCTTGAAAAAGATTTTTACCAGTTTCCATTAATTATTTATTATTTTTCTTAGGGCTGAAATCTTTATGTTTTGTTCTAAATTTATAAATTATAATTAAAATAATATATTGTTGTAGATTGTTAAGACTTTTTTTCTTTTCTGATACTTTCAAAATATCTATTTTAGATAAACTAAACAATCATTTTAGTATTTTATCTCATCCTATTAAAAGTAAAGGGTTGATAATAAATAAGGAAAAGTAGGTTACTGTTAAAATTTGGCCTGTAAGTACATAAGGTTCTTCTACTGGACGGGCTCCAATTCAAGTAAGTAGAATCAATACAGATACAAGAGTTCAAAATATAAATTGGTTTAAAGGATAGAAGGTTAATCTACGGAAGTTGGATGTATGTGTAAAGGGCAAGATTATAATAATAGCAACTGATGCTACTAGTGCAATAACACCTCCTAGTTTATTGGGAATCGACCGAAGGATAGCATAGGCAAATAAAAAGTATCACTCTGGCTGAATATGAGCAGGGGTAACTAAGGGATTAGCTCTAATAAAGTTATCTGGGTCTCCTAGTAAATAAGGATTTAGGAGAGATAGAGTTAATAATAAAGTAAATATTACAATAAACCCTACAATATCTTTAAAAGTAAAATAAGGATGAAAAGGTACTTTATCTAGCTGTCTAGATACTCCTAAGGGGTTATTAGCTCCTGATTGATGAAGAAAGAAAATATGGATGATAGTTATTGCTGCAATAATAAAAGGAAGCACAAAGTGAAAGGTGAAGAACCGAGTGAGGGTTGCGTTATCAACTGAGAAGCCACCTCAAATTCATTGAACCAAATCTGTTCCAATATAAGGAATAGCTGAGAATAGATTGGTAATTACGGTAGCCCCTCAGAATGATATCTGTCCTCATGGTAAAACATATCCTAAAAAGGCGGTTGCTATTACTATAAATAAAATTACAACTCCTACTATTCAAGCATGAAAAGTTATGTAAGAGCCATAGTAAATTCCACGTCCGATATGAATATAAATGCAAATAAAGAAAAATGAGGCTCCGTTGGCATGTATAGTACGTAAAAGTCATCCATAGTTTACATCTCGGCAAATATGCGCTACTCTAGAAAATGCTAGATCAATATGGGCTGTATAATGTATCGCTAAAAAGAGACCCGTAGCAATTTGAATTACTAAACATAGGCCTAATAGTGATCCGAAATTTCAAAAAGTTGAAATGTTTGACGGTAGAGGTATATCAACTAGAGAATTATTAATAATTTTAAATAAAGGGTGAGATTTTCGGATAGGTGTTATCATTAAGGAGAGAGACGTAGAGGTCCTTTAAACAAATTAGTAATCTTTACTACAACAATTAGAGTTAAAAGTAAATATAAAATAATAAATAGAGTAAAATTTATTAAGTTAGTTGTATAAATTCATCTAATGATAAATACGTTAGAAGACTCTATATTTAGAGACGAAAGAGGAAGTTGAGTTATAAATCCATTAAGTAATGAGTCTCAAATTAAGGTTAGTGGTATAAGAAAAATTAAGAATCCTAGGGAGATAGTTAAGATAGAGTATGAAAAATGGAATGATTCGTTGGAAGCTAAAGAAGTTACATAAATAAATAGAACTAGTATACCTCCTAAGAAAATTATAAATAAAATATAAGAAAATCAATAAGAGTAAGTGGAAAGTCCAGTAGTTAAGGAAATTAAGATGGTTTGAACAAGTAAAGTCAATCCTATTGATAAAGGGTGGGTTAAACGGGTAAATAAGAATGAAAGAATTAAAACAGAGGGAATAAAGAGTAAGGTCATAACAGAGAATAGTTTAAGTAAAATATTAGTTTTGGGAATTAAAGATAAAGTTCTTTCTTTTTCTCTGAAGTTTTAAGAAACCAGTTTCATTTTTGGTTTACAAGACCAAAGTTTTATATTAAACTATTAAAACTAATGGTAAATTTTAGAAGAGTAATAATTTATATTCCTATGATTATAATTTTTTGTGGGTGTTGGGGTTTCATTTCTTATAGTAAACATATGCTAAATTCTTTATTGAGGCTTGAGTTTATGATGCTTGGGGTATTCTGGTTAATGAGTACACAGTTAGCCCTAATTGGTAGTGAGGTTTATTTTTCTCTATTTTTTTTAACCCTTGCTGCTTGTGAAGGGGCCTTAGGATTGACTATATTGATTTTGGTGGTACGAAGCCATGGAAATGATGTATTTTCAAGATTTAATCTATTAGAATGTTAAAATTTATTATTCCTTTAGTAATATTGATAAAATTTAATAGTGAATGGAAAATTGTTCAGGTAGGAATATTTTTTATTAGGTTTTTAATAAGGATAAAGTGTTATCATAATTTTTATATATTTAGATTGGGATTTAACCTTGGGTTAGATTATATTGGCTATATTATGGTGATACTGAGAGTATGAATTGTATCTTTAATTTTAGTTTCTAGTCAAAAGATTAATAATTTAAAGACATTTAACGGAAGTTTTATTTTAACAAACATTATATTGCTATTATTTTTGGTTTTGACTTTTTCATCAATAGATTATTTAATGTTTTATATTAGATTTGAAGCTTCTTTAATTCCTACTTTAATTTTAATCTTGGGTTGGGGATACCAGCCTGAGCGAATCCAAGCTGGGATTTATATATTATTTTATACTTTAGCTTTTTCTTTGCCATTGTTAGTATCTTTGCTTATCTATTACTCAATTAGAGGAAGATTAATTATTAGTTTAAGAGATTCCTTAAGAGGGCTAAGATACTTAAATAGTTTTTGATATATTAGAACTGTAGTTGCTTTTTTAGTCAAGTTACCTATGTTTATATTCCATTTATGATTGCCTAAGGCCCATGTTGAAGCTCCAATTGCGGGTTCTATAATTTTAGCAGGAGTATTGTTAAAATTAGGAGGATATGGATTAATTCGAGTCCTTGTTATATTCCAAATAATTAGTAAAGAATTTTCTTGGTTGTGAGTAAGCTTGAGAATTATTGGGGGAATTTATGTGAGCTTGATATGTATGCGTCAAGTTGATATGAAATCTTTAATTGCTTATTCTTCAGTAGTTCATATAAGATTAGTCTTGTGTGGAATTATAATTTTTAGATGATGGGGATTAGCCGGTTGTGTTATTTTGATAGTAGGGCATGGTTTATGTTCTTCTGGATTATTTTGTCTGGCTAACATAGTTTATGAGCGTACAGGGAGACGGAGACTTATAGTTAATAAGGGTTTATTGTCCTTTATGCCTAGAATAGGTCTTTGGTGGTTTTTACTAAGTGTAAGGAATATGGCTAGGCCTCCTTCTTTAAACCTAGCTGGAGAAATCATATTAATTTTGACTGTAGTGAGATGGAGAAAGATCTCTATTTTGGGGATTAGGTTTCTATCTTTTTTTAGAGCTAGTTATACACTATATATGTATAGTTTAAGGCAACATGGGGTATTTTATAATTCTTTATATTCTTGCTGCTCAGGTAAGGTAAGTGAATATTTAAGTTTACTTTTACATTGATTACCATTAAATTTTATAATTTTAAACAGAACATTATTAGCTATTTAAGTAGTCTTTATATATAAAGAATGATTTGAAAAATTTCTATGCATGAAATTAGAATATTAAGTTTAATAATAGGCTCTGGTATTTGTATTATTACAGCTTTAGTAAAAGTTAGGAGCGGGGTTATAGATGTAATTGAATGGGAGCTTTTTAGGTTAATAGGAAGAAGGATAGTGTTTACTATTGTATTAGACTGGATCTCTCTATTATTTATAGGATTTGTTTTTGTAATTTCTGGAAGCGTGCTTTATTATAGAGGGAGGTATATAGCGGAGGATAAAACTTCTAATCGTTTTATATATCTTGTACTAGCTTTTGTAATGTCTATGAGATTTATAGTTTTAAGGCCAAATTTGATTAGTATTTTATTAGGGTGAGATGGACTAGGGCTTGTCTCTTATGCATTAGTAATTTACTATAGAAATGAAAAATCTGCTAATGCGGGTATACTAACTATTTTATCTAATCGTGTTGGAGATGTAGCTATTTTATTAAGGATTGGTTTAATAAGTAAATTAGGAGGGTGAAATTTTTTATTTTATAGGTATTATATGAGAGAAGAGTGAATTTTATTAAAGTTTTTATTAATAATTTCAGCTATAACTAAAAGAGCTCAAATTCCATTTTCTGCTTGATTACCGGCTGCAATAGCAGCTCCTACACCAGTTTCAGCTTTAGTACATTCTTCAACACTAGTTACTGCAGGAGTGTATTTAATAATTCGATTTAGAGGTGCCTTAGAAGGTTCAACTGTACAAAGAATTTTACTGATTATTTCATGTTTAACAATATTTATGGCTGGATTAGGAGCTAATTTTGAGTATGATTTAAAAAAAATCATTGCTCTGTCAACTTTAAGGCAGTTAGGGGTAATACTAAGAATTTTATCTTTAGGATATGTAGACCTGGCTTTTTTCCATTTACTAAGACATGCTTTATTTAAAGCTTTGCTTTTTATATGTGCTGGGGTAGTTATTCATAGTGTAGGAGGCTACCAAGATATTCGATTTATAGGGAACTTGGTTAAATTTATACCTTTAACTGTATCTTATATAACTATCGCTAACTTAGCTTTATGTGGATTTCCATTTATGGCTGGATTTTATTCTAAGGATATAATTCTAGAGGTGGCTTTTATAAGATGGATTAATTTTATTGCATTAATTCTATATGTTTTAGCTACTGGACTAACAGTGATATATACTCTACGCTTAATTTATTACTCAATTAGGGGAGAGTATAATTTAAGGTCTTTTTCTAATTTATCTGATGAAGATTATACAATAACTAATTCAATGTGTGGGTTAGGAGTAGGAGCTATTTTAGGAGGAGCTATGTTAAGATGAAGCTTATTTCCAGAGTGTTATATAATTTGTTTGAGGAGATTTATAAAGATGCTTGTTATGATAGTAAGAATTTTAGGAGGTTTAATTGGCTATATATTAAATATTATGAGAGTGAATTATAGATTGAAAAGATTATTTAATTATAAAAGAGTTGTAATAATAGGATCCATATGGTTTATACCTATACTAAGAACTTTAAAGCTAAGAGAAAAAAGCCTAAGGAGAGGAAGATATATAGAAAAAGTCATTGATAAAGGGTGATTTGAGTTCTATGGAGGTCAAGGTTTATTTTATTTGCTTTCTCAGATATTCTATCTCCTAAATATCATACAGTTAAATAGAATTAAAGTTTTTCTAAAAATATTGGTGATTATAATTATTATTTTCATGGTTTTAGTTATTTAATTTATATAATTTATATAGAATATTGCATTGAAGCTGCAAAAGAGAGTGTTAACTCTGTAAATAACTCAGATAGTTTAAATAAAAAATGTTAGCTTGTGGCGCTTAAGTTGTAAGTAGTTACTTTGAGTGTAAAGTACAAAAAAAAGAAATAAATTTTTAGAAGGTAAGCCTTCAGCTTTACAACGAAAATGTAACGTGTTATTTACACTATAAAAATAGGAATGTAAACGGAATTTAACCGCTTAAAGGAAAGTTAGAAGCTTTCTTTTTTGTCATAACATTCCTCTTGATTGGAAGTTAAGCTTCAATTTTATCATTAACAGTGATATACCTCTATTTTGGTTTCAATCAATTATTAGAGGCTTAGAGGCCAAAGTTTAGGTCGAAACTAAATGCGATAGATTTCGCTTTCTAATAAATTAAAGCTAGTTTATAAAAACACTTTATGAATGCAACTCATATGTCATGGATATTTGACTATAGCCTTAGATTATTTAGATCATTCTAAAGCACCTTGGACCCACTCATAATAAAGACCTACTAGAAGAATTAATAAGAAAAGAGTTCCAGTAAGTAATCATGAGGTTATTTTAGTAGTATTAAAAATAGATGCTAGTGGTAGAAGTAAAGTGATCTCTACATCAAAAATTAAGAAAATTACAGCAATTAAAAAGAATCGTAAAGAGAATGGGAATCGAGCTGATCCCTTAGGATCAAACCCGCATTCATAAGGAGAGTTTTTCTCTCGGTCAATAATAGTTTTTTTGGAAATAAGTGATGCTAATGTTATAACGATATAACAAATAATGATTGTTAAGAGAGAAAAACATGTTATAATAAGAATTATTTTTTCTAGAGGCTAGACTTTCTGATTGGAAGTCAGATATACTTTATTATATTAAAAAAATAACCTCCTCATCAGTAAATGAATACATAGAGGAATAGTCACACTACATCGACAAAATGCCAGTACCATGCAGCTGCTTCAAATCCTACATGGTGATTAGATGAAAAATGACAAAAAAATAATCGGAAAAAGCAAATAAGCAAGAATGAAGTACCAATAATTACATGAAGACCGTGGAACCCAGTAGCAACAAAAAAAGTCGAACCAAAGACAGAATCAGCAATAGTAAAAGGGGCTTCGATGTATTCAAATGCTTGAAGAGCAGTAAAATAAAATCCTAAGATAATAGTTAATCCTAGTCTTTGGATGGCTTGCCTGTGATTAGATTCTATAATGGCATGGTGAGCTCAAGTTACAGTTGCTCCAGAGGATAATAGAATAGTAGTATTAAGTAAGGGAATTTGAAAGGGATTAAAAGGCTGAATGCCGTAAGGAGGTCAGTTTATTCCAATTTCAATTGTCGGAGCTAAACTTCTGTGGAAAAAGGCTCAGAAAAAGGAAAAGAAAAATAAAACTTCTGATACAATAAAAAGAATCATTCCTCATCGAAGTCCTTTTACTACTACTGAAGTATGAAGACCTTGATATGTTCCTTCTCGAGTAACATCACGCCATCATTGATATATAGTAAGCAGAATAGCAATGAATCTAAGAATTAAGAGGCTTATATTATATTGATGAAATCATTTGATTAAACCTGTGGTTAATATTATTGCACTAATTGAACCTGTTAAAGGCCATGGTCTCATGTCGACTAAGTGATAAGGATGGAATCCGTGTGATGATGTCATTAGTTGATTTCTCTAGTATAAAGAGTTCTTAGAACAGCAAATACATAAGATTGAATGATTGCAACAGCAGCTTCCAAAGTTAATAAGAGAATTTGAGAAAAAATAAGAATTGATAAAATAATTGAAGATGTTATTGAAGGGCCAGTATTACCTAGAAGTGTTAAAAGTAGATGGCCTGCAATTATATTAGCAGCTAATCGTACGGCCAGGGTACCAGGACGGATAATATTACTAATTGTTTCAATTAGTACTATAAATGGCATAAGGACTGAAGGTGTTCCTTGAGGTACAAGATGGGCAAATATATGCTGAGTGTGGTTGATTCAGCCTCTAATTATTAAAGTAACTCATAAGGGTAAAGAAAGAGCAAGAGTTATAGCTATATGACTAGAGCTAGTAAAAACATAGGGTAAGAGGCCTAAGAAATTGTTATAGACAATTAGTGAGAATAATGTAACGAAAAATATAGTTGATCCTGTACAATGGACGTTTAGTAATGCTTTAAATTCTTTATGCAAAGTAAAAATAATATCACTTCAGCATAAAGACCATCGTGAAGGAGAAGCTCAAAAAAGATAAGGAATAAATAAAAGACCAAGAAGAGTAGACACTCAGTTTAAGGATAAGTTAAAGATTCTTGAAGATGGTTCAAAAATTGAGAATAAGTTTGCTATAATTTTCAAGAAGGTTGAGGAGGAAGAGAGAGTGAATCAGCTTTCGAGTTGATTTTTTCGTAAGGTTTAATAAAATAGTTAACCGATATAAAGATAATGAATCTTAATAAAAAGAAGCAGTACAAATAAAGTCATATTAAAGGGGCTATTTGAGGCACTAAGAAATATCTATGAAAGATAACTTTAACTTGACAAATTAATATTATTATTTAACTAATTTCTTTCACCAGAAGTAGGCGGACGTACTATAATAGGTTTAAAAGACCTACACTTACTTTCAGTCATCGGGTGAGTCGGAGTAAGAAGAAATTCAATTTAAAAAAGAATTTGTATTAACTCTTTCGATTACAATAGGTATAAATCTATGGTTTGCTCCACAAATTTCTGAGCACTGGCCGTAGAATAATCCCGGTCGTGATATTATAAATCTAGTTTGATTAAGTCGTCCAGGAATGGCATCTGCTTTTACACCTAAGGCCGGTACAGTCCAAGAGTGAATTACATCCGCTGCTGTGATTACAATACGAATTTGAGTGTTCATAGGAAGTACTGTTCGATTATCTACATCTAAAAGACGGAATCCAGATTGTTCTAATTCATTAGTAGGAGTTATGTAGGAGTCAAATTCAACATCAAGGAAATCGGAGTATTCATATCTTCAATATCATTGATGGCCTACCGTTTTTAGCGTAATAGAAGGATTATTAACTTCGTCTAAGAGGTATAGTAATCGTAAGGATGGGAGAGCAATAAAAATTAGGATAATAGCTGGGACAGCTGTTCAAATTAGTTCAATAGTTTGATGTTCAAGTATATATCGATTAATAAAGGAGTTGCTTAGGACTGATGCTAGTATATATCCTACAAAAGTAATAATTATAATAAGAACAATTATAATGTGATCATGAAAAAAAATTAATTGTTCTATTAATGGAGAAGCTCTGTCTTGAAATCCTAAATAGGTTCATGTTGCCATTAAAGATGATAATTTTATATTTTCTAAAAGAAGAAAAGTATCTTCCTAGTAGGAGCTTAAATCCTATACATCTATCTGTCATTTTAGAAGTTAGTAATTAGAGGAATTTCTATATACGAGTGGTCAGCAGGGGGGTAAGAGTGATTTCATTCGATAGAAGAAGGTAAAAAAGGAGAGAATAAAACAGGACGATTCGAAATAAGAGCCTCTCAAATTAGAATTATAAAAATCAATATAGCAATAAGGGATACTATAGAGCCTATAGAAGATACAATATTTCATGTAGTGTAAGCGTCAGGATAATCTGAGTATCGTCGAGGCATGCCATTTAATCCTAAGAAATGCTGAGGGAAAAATGTAATGTTAACTCCAATGAATATAATAGTAAAATGGATTTTTATTCATTTAGGGTTTAGTGAAAGCCCGGTAAAGAGAGGGAATCAGTGAGCAATACCGGCAAAGATGCCAAACACAGCTCCTATAGAGAGAACATAATGAAAGTGAGCTACAACATAATATGTATCATGAAGAATAATATCAATAGATGAGTTTGCTAGTACAACACCAGTAAGACCTCCTACTGTAAATAAGAAAATAAATCCCAGGGCCCATAGCATGGAAGGTCTATAATTAATTTGAGTACCATGTAGAGTTCTTAATCATCTGAAAATTTTAATTCCAGTAGGGACTGCAATAATTATAGTTGCAGAGGTAAAGTATGCTCGGGTGTCGACGTCTATTCCAACTGTAAATATATGATGTGCTCATACAATGAACCCTAAAATACCGATAGCCATTATAGCATAAATTATTCCAAGAGTACCAAATGATTCTTTTTTACCAGATTCTTGTCTAACAATATGAGAAATTATACCGAATGCAGGAAGAATTAGAATATAAACTTCAGGATGTCCAAAGAATCAAAATAAGTGTTGGTAGAGAACAGGATCTCCTCCTCCTGCAGGATCAAAAAATGAAGTATTTAAATTACGGTCTGTCAATAATATAGTAATAGCTCCAGCCAGGACAGGGAGAGATAATAAAAGGAGAATTGCGGTAATAAATACTGATCATACAAATAGAGGTATTTGATCTATTCTTATACCAAAAGAGCGTATGTTAATAACAGTAGTTATAAAATTTACAGCTCCTAAAATAGAGGAAACACCGGCCAGGTGAAGAGAGAAAATACCAAGATCAACAGAAGCACCTGCGTGGGCAATAGCGGCTGCTAAAGGAGGGTACACGGTTCATCCAGTACCGACACCTCTTTCAACTATCCCTCTTATTAGGAGTAATGTTAAAGAAGGAGGAAGAAGTCAAAATCTTATATTATTTATACGAGGAAATGCTATATCAGGAGCTCCTAATATTAAAGGTACAAGTCAGTTACCAAATCCTCCAATTATAATTGGTATAACTATAAAGAAAATTATAACAAATGCATGGGCAGTAACAACAACATTATAAATTTGATCATTCCCAATTAGGGTACCTGGTTGACCTAGTTCGGCTCGAATAATTAGTCTTAATGATGTCCCAACCATTCCTGATCAAGCTCCGAAGATAAAATATAATGTACCAATGTCTTTATGATTTGTAGAAAAGAATCATCGTTGCAT